GCATCTTGCATCTTTTTCCATTTCATGCCGATCGGTGTTCCAAAGGTACCATTTCTAGTTCCTGGAGATGATGATGCATCTTGGGTTGAATTATACAATCGACTTTTTCATGAAAGACTACTTTTTTTGGGTCAAGAGATAAACGGTGAAATATCCAATCAACTTACGGGTCTCATGATATATCTCAGTCTAGAGGACAAGAGCAAAGATTTATATCTGTTTATAAATTCTCCGGGCGGCGGGGTAATATCCGGAATGGCTATGTTTGATACTATGCAATTTGTAGAAGCAGAAGTACAGACAGTGTGCGTAGGATTAGCCGCTTCAATGGCATCTCTTCTTTTGGTAGGAGGAGAAATTACCAAACGTCTAGCATTCCCTCACGCTTGGCGCAAATGATTCTTATTTCTAGAAATAAAAAAAAAAGAGGACTGACTATGCCTGCGCCAATATTAAGTAACAAAAGCATGGCACTTCGAGTTCGATATGCAAAAAGGATTTTTTTTTTTTCAAAACCATTAGATTATATATCGAAAGAGTAGTATGAAAAAGGGACAATTTTATCTGATCTATGAGGGGAGCCTCTTTTAGTGTTACAATCTTTTTGAATTTTCTTCACACCAGAAAACTTTAAACAATATTTATATTATGAAAGAATAAAAAAAAACAAGAATTTTTTTTTAACTATTTGAAAAAAAAAAATAAGAAACTTTTGGATTGCTGAATAACAGACTAGACGAAATAAGAGAGCAACGGAATCATCATAGTCTTTAAAAAATATTCTTAAAGAAAAAAGAAAGGTGGTTATTGGATTCTTTACTGATCTGGGTCTGATAGACCTGGGATATTCATTTTTTATTTCTTCGATGGAGGGGTGGGTGGGTCAAAATCAATTTCATATTTATTGTAGAGCCGATTTCATAGTCATTGTATTCATATTCATTGTAGAGCCGTATGCTATATAAAAAATGAAAAAAGATGCCTGCCTGTACGGCTTTAATTTTATTTAATCTTTATTACTTTATTAGTTTTTTCTTATTTATATCCGTTACTTTCCTTATTTATTACTTGTCTCAAATAAGAGAAAGAAATGTCTCAAATAAGATAAAAAAAGAAACCAAAAATTTCTATCCATTTACTAACTACTATATTCTCAGGGTTATGATCCATCAACCTGCTAGTTCTTTTTATGAGGGACAATCAGAAGAATGTTCGCTGGAAGCAAATGAAATAGCGATAATGCGCGAACATTTGACAAATATTTATGTACAAAGAACAGGCAAACCTTCATGGCAGATATCCGAAGACTTGGAAAGGGATAGTTTTATGTCAGCAGAAGAAGCCCAAGCCCACGGAATTGTTGATATGGTATCGGAATGAATAAAAAATGAGCCGAAGGAATTCCTCATAAATGATTTGAGGTTTGATTTTCACAGAGTTCCACAAGCAATCGTCGATTTTTCACAATCAAGAATCTTTGTGGTAGCTATCCTTATAGATCATATTAACAATCGAAATTGGAAGACTCAAAAGATTCTTCCCAATAGTTGTCCTCCTTGCTCGCTCCTATATGTATCTTCTAAAAGGAAAAAAGATCTCTGAGAGGTCTTTCCCGGATCCAGAATAACCGGGTTCTGCTAATAATCTTCTAAAAGGAAAAATTGTATCATGATAACGAAAAAATCTATCATGCCTGAATCTAACTGGGGTTCGCGGTGGTGGAGGAACTGGATCCTAAAAAAGAGGGATTCTAGTTGTAAGATATCTAATGAAATTGTAAGATATCTAATGAAACCACCGCTGGAATTGAGATCTCATTCAAAGAGAAAGATATCAAATATCTGGAGTTTCTTTTTGTATATTATTATTATTGTTATTCTATATATAATATGGATCTTCTATCCAATTTAATAGAATAACAATAATTCATAACCATCGGGTTAGGATTGATCTAAACCAGCTCATTATACATATGACTCACCATGACCATGCCAACTATAAAACAACTTGTTGTTATTCTATATATAATATGGATCTTCTATCCAAGTTAATAGAATAACAATAATTCATAACCATCGGGTTAGGATTGATCTAAACCAGCTCATTATATATGACTCACCATGCCAACTATAAAACAACTTATTAGAAACACAAGACAGCCAATCCGAAATGTCACAAAATCTCCCGCTCTTCGGGGATGCCCTCAGCGCCGAGGAACATGTACTAGGGTGTATGTGCGACTCGTTTAGATCATAGACTAAAAAAAAAGAGATTTTTCCAGTATCGGTGATTGTTTAAGATAGTTTGAATGGAATTCTTCCATTCATACACACTATCTTAACTTAAACAAAAATCTATTCTATTAGTAAGAATTATAGAATTCTATATAGAATTCTATTGTGTATAAAATTTATGGTTTCGATTGGTGCAAACCGAATCACCTTAATTTGCAATTTAAGATGAAAATTTCCCATTGGTAACAAATGGTTATCCATTAAGCGGGAAAAATCCTATTTCAAATAAACGAAAATCATGCCCTAAATTTTGCAAGAACGGACTAAGAGGGTCAACTACCCAGCTAATCTTCATACTTAAATACCGTTACTGTATAGCTAGATTTCGTTGTGAAAGACCTATTACTAGATATTTCATGGGTAGAGCCCATGAGTGTGAACTGTACAAGTTAACAATAACATTGATTAAATCAAGATTCAATGAAGGAAGGGGCTCCGGTGTATAGAGAGGACCTCACCGTTTAAAAAGTAATCATAGAAACGATGGAACCCGCCATTTCTTTTTCTATTTAATTTACTATATTTTTTTAAATACCTAGTATCAATACAATTTATTATTTCGAGGTTAAATGCTTAGAAAAAAAGAAAAAAAATCGTGGTTGGGAAGGTTATAGTAGCAAAAGCCATTGGAATTTTTCTTTTATACATTGGAATAATCCATTTTTGTTATTACTAGACTAGGAAGGATAAAAGAATAACTGAAAGAAAAAAAGAAAATAGTTATTCATCAAAGTCTCATTTATTCAATGACCAGAATTAAACGAGGATATATCGCTCGAAAACGGAGGACAAAATCTCGTGATTTTACATCAAGTTTTCGCGGAGCTCATTCAAAACTTACTCGAACTATTTCACAACAGAAAATAAAAGCTTTGGTTTCGGCTCATCGGGATAGAGATAGGAAAAAAAGGGATTTTCGCAGTTTGTGGATCAGTCGAATAAATGCAATAATTGGCCAGAAGAAACAAAAAATATACTATATTTATAGTAAATTAATATATAATATGTCCAAGAGGCAATTGCTCCTTAATCGTAAAATAGTTGCACAAATAGCTATATTAAAGGGGAATTGTCTTTTTATGATTGCCAACGAGATCATAAAAAAGAAAAATTCCCCGGAGACTGAACTCCGGGAAGGTGGTCGAATAGAAGAGATTTGTATAATAAAATAGAATTCGTATGACAAAGTCATCAAAATAAATAAACAACCACGCTCAAAAAAATTATTCTTCTTCACCTATTATCTTTTTTCTTACAACGCAACAACCCCAATCGGATTGTCGTAGTTTTCGAACAAAATATCAATCCACATTTAAATTGAGTTTCGATTCAAAATTGAATTCAATTGAAGAGTAACTCTATTTTTTTTTTTTTAAAATCTTTTTTTTAAAAACAGAAGTAGTTCTAGTGGTCGACTCGCTTTTTTTAAATTTTTTTTTTTCTTTATTAACAAAAGGTTTTTTTTTTTCTTTATTAACTAAAGGTAACAAATTAACATTAACAAAGGGTAACGAAGATAAAATACGAGCTTGTTTTATAGCAATCGTAATTAATCGATGTTGTTTTAAGGTCGATTTTTTCACGCGTCTAGATAATATTTTTCCTTGTTGACTAATAAATCGATAAAGTAAACTCATGTTTTTATAATCAATTCGATCCCCCGATTGGATCGGGGACAAACTCCTACGAAAAGATTTCTTGGATTTAAGAAAGAGTCGCTTAGATTTATCCATGGTTTGTTTATTCCTATACCAAAATCCTATTTTGTATAAAAGGGATTTGTTTTCTTTATATTCTTTTTTTTTTTTAATATATGTTTGTTATATAATGAGATGAGATATATGCTATAGAATGTTATATGTATATAATTTCATGTTCTATAATGTTATATATCGAATTTATATGTTATATATATGATTTACAGATATCTAATTTACAGATATATAATATCTAATTTAATATATCATTTTTAGAATATATCTTCTATCTGAAATCATTTTTCATCTACCCTGTAAGGGTGACACACAAGCGATCCATTTTCTCTATTTCTTTATCTCTGCATGAATCATATGTTTGCAACAAAAGGGACAGAATTTTCTCAATTCCAATCGACTAGGCGTATTGTGTCGATTCTTTTGAGTAATATATCTAGAAATACCCGTTGATTCCTTATTAACACTCTTTTGATCACAACTGGTACATTCCAAAATAACAGTTATTCGGATATCTTTACCCTTGGCCATGAGCCTCCTTTGGTTTTTTGATTCACTTAACTCTTCGATTTTCAGATTCGAAGCGAAGAATAAAAAAGGAACGAAAAAAAGTATAAGTTGATAATTCAAAATCAAATTATGAAAGATTTTGTTCCAATTCATTTTATATAGTACAGTAATAATTCAGTAATACAATGATTTCGAACTATATTTCGAATCGCAGTACAGTATTTCATTTTTCATTTAAGTATCTTGTATGATATTATTGCCCCCGCCCTAGCATTCCAATTCCATTTCTGGTCTCACTCTATTATTAATAGCAATGGAATGGAATTATTAATTCAATTCCATTGAAACCGGGGAAATATTCTGAGTTTCACTGAGACCAAATACACCTTTCTTCTTTCTCTTTTTTTTCTAACTTATTCTAATTAGAAAAAAAAAAAGAAATGAAAGAAGATGGAATTAATCACAGATATTTGATTGGATCTCT